ACCCCCTCTTGCCAAGTGATCTAGTTTAGTCTGAGTCTGAATTTGCTGTATCAGTTGCTCCCGCTCTGGACTTACTTCAAGGAAAGATAGGATTGGGCAATTCCGCCGGTTCTGGAGCTTACCTTATTATTATGAAAAGGGGAACTTTTATTCTTTTTTAGAGGTTGATTAAGGGGGGGCAGAGCGTCGAGGCTTCTCAGCCGCAGGAACAGGGAACCAATCCTCCAAAAATGGAATGAGTTCGCAATTACTACCACAAGAGAAGCCGCCCCCTCATCACTTACCGCTATTTTTTATTGGGGGAATTCAAAACATTTTTTCTGGCCTTCCTTTATATTGATGAAGAGGTGACCTCGTGCTCTTCAAGAAATGAAGGCAAAGGCCCCCCCGAGCCCGAGGGGGATCGTCGGAGGGCACCAAATCCTGTTTTTTTCCTCCCGTCCTCAAAAGAGGCGCCGGAGGCCCAAACTCATCCGGAGTTGGAGAGCTAAATAAAAAAAGACTTTCTCAACATAAAAAAAAAACTGCCCTTCCCTTCCATATAGATCGTCGTGGCATGAACTCATTTCTGCCTTTCCCCACTCCTGCCCGAAATCCAGCTGGGGCCCTCAAGGTGAGGCCGAATTTCATTACCTTTTGTGCGCCTCTCACCTCCTCCATGAGGATGATCCACTGAATTCATTGCAACACCACGAACAATGGGGCGTCTGCCTAACCACCGGCTTTATCCTTTCTAAGCTTTCGTGCATCATGGTTGGGATTGGAAACTATACCAATAGTAGCTCGGCATCGGGAATCAATGACTTTTTCAACACCCGAAGGTAGCCGCACAAGCCTAAGAGAGAGTGTAGGGGGCCTTCATTATTTTAGCTTTAGTTCCTGCGCTGCGGCTCGAGCCAGCCTTGCGCCTTGGCCTGAATGACATTTAATATAATGTAACCATCTTCCTATACGTATATCGACTACTGGTATGCGATTTCTATTTTCGAATTTAGAGAGAGTCTCGCCTGTCTATAAGCAGGGGAGGCGTGGCCAAGAAGCAGCCAGCTGACTGCCCCCTTCCACTCGGCCTTTCTTCGCTGTGTGAATAAGGTCTTAGTATGGATGGGCATTCCGGGCGGGTCGCAATAAGTCGCGGGTCGAAGGTTTGGACCAATCGCAATTTATCAACATTTTGCCTGCTTCCAATTGATGACTGGCTATTATATAAGTGTTGACCTAAGCCCCTGTGCCGGGGCTCGGCTCCCGAACCGTACGTGAGCTGCCTCGTACGGCTCTTCCTAAGAACTGGAAGCCCCCTCTCTCTAAATAGAAATTAGAAAAAAATGAGACATCAAAAAAGACTTTTTCAAAAAGCCTTTGCCCTCCTATTCAACGGGGCTATTAGAGAAGCAGCTTCGTTCCTTGACTTCTTTGCTCAGTCAAACTTCCTTTTCCTTGTTCCTTAGTGTAGTCTCGGTCCATAGTTTAAGACTCCGTTCCTTATGCCTAGTCTATATCCACAGCTGACGTGGCTCCGTACCGACGCCTTTCCCTTTGTCGACGGCTAAGTGACTTCGTAACCTTATTTTATTTCGTATTTTCTTTCTTACTATATCATAGGTCTTCGTCGGTAAACCCCTTCGCCTATAGGATAGGCGGCAGCTTGGCTTCGCTATCGCTCTGGTATAGAGTCCGTGTAGTCGTCGGCCTTCCTACCAGAAGGCCTATGAGTGGTCGGCCTTTCGAATGCCCCCTTCCTTACTTTTCTGAGAAGCCCTTTACGACTATAAAGGACAGGGGGCTGTTCACCTTTGGAAACTTAGCTACACCGGTCACGACATGTTGTTTGTTGATATTTATTGAGGAGTTGGATGGAGTTTAGCTGACTGAATCCATAAACCTAGAAAGTCACCGTCACGGGTACTTTTTTGACTCTAACTCTATAGGTAGGTATTGGTGGAGCTTGCGTAATGTAGTTGTAGTTAAGGCTGCATTGAAGTCTTTCTTTTTCTTTTTTGAAGATCTACTGAAGTATCAAAGGCGAACCCCAGGCCGGGACGTCTGGCAGAATGCTTGGCCTCCTGCGCTGGAAGCCCGAAGGGTGAGCTTCTGGTGGTTAGCTTCTAGAACTAGATAATAGGCATTAGGCATTCTGAGCTGGAAGGGGGCAAGCAAATTAAGGGAGGCGGGCCGACTACAAGAAGCGAAGCTTAGGGAGCGACGGCCGACCACTACATAAGCTGCTGGCGGAGAAAGCTCGAGGAGCTTCCCTTCAATTCGTTGCTAAGTCAATGTCTTAGGCCTCCGAGTCAGCCCGCGCTTTTTCGAAGAATCCTGCACCCAGGGGCATACGGCCTGGCGGGCCTTCCCTTTCCGCCGGAGCTTCCTGGGCGTTGCCCCGTTCCCCAATCAGATGTTTGGATGTGAGCTATACTCCGCGAGGAGCCAAACGGGCGTATGGCCTTGCCATTTGACCTCTCTTCCCGTGTGACTAGGAATGCTCAGTGACAACCTCTCAATTGTCACCGCCTGGCCTCTCTTGCTACCGCGGTAGCACCTAGTGTGGTCAGCACCAATCGTGTTCGGACAACGAAGCTTACACTCATTCACATTGGTTCATCCTGCTATGTCCCGGGCCTTTTGCTCTTCTAACGTAAAAGGTGGCCGGCCATTCGTCAAGGCCCCAGAATCCGCTGGACATCTCAGCGGCGGGATTGAATACCCGCATCCGATCGAAGTTCCATTTTCCCCTAAAGGAGAGCTGTTTCTAGGTGGGTCGCTTCGCGCAAGACATTGCTTAGGACCAACGGGTCACACGACAGGTGCACGATCGACTTTGCACGCTCCATCCTTCGGCACTTCGCCTATCGGCTTGGCAGGCAAGCTACCTTGATCCGTCTTCGGCTTCGATTCGTTATGTTCAGAAGCTCCAACAAGCCTTAAAGTCTCTTGCCGCCTATGCCAAGAAAGCGCTGCTTTACGTTTGATCCTATGTGCCCAGAGAATGCTATGTGTTCTCCACTTTCGGACCTCGCAAAGAGAGAACGTGTTTTTTCCTCTTACTTTCTCTCTCATTCGCGGAGCGAAGAAAGCGGGCTTTGCCCCAGCTACCGCTATCCTTGGGAAACTCAAAGAGCTACCGAAGGAAAGGGATGCAGTCTCCCCCTTGGCCTTTGGAGAGGAGAAGGCAGAGAAGAAGACGTCCTTCGCGCAAGTTTTTTTGCTTCCTGCGCCCTTACTAGTACTAGCTTGACTAGTACTAGTAAAGGGGCTCTGGCTCTTCGACCAAGGAGGCATTCCGGTAGGAAGGCCGACCACTACATAAGCCTCCATCAGTCCAGGAGAGAAGCAAGCTACCTTTCTTTGATCCACCTTCACGGACAGGGAAGAGAACGAAAAGAGTCCGCGTATGGTGGGCGTGGTAGGTTCGAGGATCTTACGCGGCGGAGCGAACTCTTCTATCGTCTTGCATTTCCTCTGGCAGCGTAGCTGCACCCCCTCGATCCATCGTACTAGAGCGATCCGAGAAGAACGATTAGGGTCATATTCTATCCTTTCTACAATGCCCATAGACGAAGTGCTTCGTTTCAGATCCATTCTTCGCTGCAATCGCTTCGATCCACCCCCTCGGTGAAAAACAGTAATACGCCCTGAAGAATTCCTACCAGCGGACTTCCCTGTACGTGAAGTGAATTGTCTCAGTGCTCTCCCCTCTTGGCTTTGTCTCATTGTTTATCTCGTAATCATTCGATTCCGTTCGAATTAGCTCCTACTCCTTCTTCTTCTTTATTCGTCCTTGGTCCTTTTTACACTATACTACCTTACTATATTCTATTTCTCTATGTTATTGCTCTACAGTGAAATCATATGTCATTAGTAGAGAGTAGGGGGATTGGTATTGATATATGTCTTCCTTAGACTTTGCTTATTGATTAATAGACTTTAGATAGCCTCTTTGTCCAATGAAAAGCACGAGGATTCCCTCTCTGACGACTTCGGTGAACAATGGGCAACTCCTACTACTGAAACCAGTGGATACCACGCCTCTTCCTCTCATCTCTGGGCTGCTCTTGCTGACTCTTCCCTTGCAAACGGTTCCCCTACCAGAGAATAGTACTTCTCAACCAACAGAGAAGAGGCGGATTCCGGTCCGGCATCCCGCCCTATACGGGATGGAGCTGTTCTCTTTTTGGAAGAGAGTAGGGCCCTGGCTGAGCCTGAGTTTGTTCGTTCTGTGTACGAGGTTGGCTTGCTTTGTGGTGCCGTTGATACCCTGCCTAGCTGAATAACTGACCGACGGCGGAATGGTAAGCTTCTTCGTTCACCTGCACTCGTTCCCGCCAGCCAAGCAGAGTCAAAGCACCCTGAACCGGACCAAATCCGAAACAGGCTTCGTAGGAAGAAGCGACGCCTACTCTCCAACCATTCCCCCTGCCCTCGGTGCCTTCCCCTCTCCCCGGCAATCTTTCAAGCAAGCAGTAGTCATAGGCACCCTCATACTCAAGCCATCAATCGGCATAGTAGTCAAGCAAAGCCAGCCCGACCTTCCCTCTCTCCTACTCGAGCTTCGTACTCTCCAAAACATCAAGTGGCACAACATCCGTAATCGGAAGAACATGAATCGCCCCACCGGGCGGATGGGAAAGGAGATGAAGGAAGATCAGTTGTATCAGCTACAGAATCTGATTCCGGTGAGGCTACAAGCCTATCTTCGACTTTCGTTGTTCTTTTTTCTTGCTGTAAAGTGCCATTTCCGCTCCCCAACGACAGAAGTACGAAATTACTAACTAGTCTGTCTAGTTGCCATTTCAAAGCCCGTGTGGCATGGGACAGTTTTAAGGTCTTTCATTGTCCGAGCAATGGCTCAAGCATTCAATGTCAGATTGTGTTCTCCCGACGGATACTTCACAAATATTGGGAAGTCCGGAGGCCGGCCTTACAAGGGTGAATCTCCACTCTTATCTTACAGAATCACAATTTTCGAACCTTTCCTATGAGCTCTTGCTTCTGAGAGTGCTGCTGTGGTATCTGGTTGAGTGAAGGTGCGATTGAGCTACTGTCGGGAGCGGTTTGAAGCCAGATGATGGAACGCTGTCCACTGGAACAAAGAAATTGCATTAGTCACCGTTGTGACCTAGACACGACGTTAGAGCGAGTTCGGGAGCGCCCCGAATCAAATTAAATACCGGCTGGTACGAAGCAGGTCTGGAAGCTTCCATGTTGAGGACGGGGCCCTCGTTATTCTCGCGTTATTCTCGAAAGAATGACCAAGAGAAGGCGAGCGGAGTGAGGCCAGACGCATCTTTCTAGTCCCTCTGCCGTGAAGAAGGGTGATCTTAACAATTGGAAGTGAGCCTAAACTTTTCTGAGGTTCTCTTAGAGTTGTCTACCTGAACGAAGCTTCCGAGTTTAAGTGTAGTTTTGGGTCGGCGAAAAGTCAAAGTTGTCATTCTCCTGTTGCTTAATCTGTGTGTTCCGTTGAGCGGTTGATCCCTGGTCAACAGCAGATACCTGTCTGACTTCGTTTCATTCTTTTCGGACTCATTTCGGTTCCACCCTATCAACACCCCGCCCTTGCTTCACGCGCCAGGGCATGGCTAACCGTTTACCCTCGATGGCCTGACCCGCCATTTAGACTCATTCGTTCAGCAGAGCGAAGAAGATCTGTTTCGGTTTCAATTCCTTGATCGAAACTCGATTGATGAGCTGAGGTAAGGAGAGTTGCGTATCAGTTTATTATGCTTTTCTCGGTTATGGGAGGATGCCTTCCAACCAAAAGCTTTCCGGAATTTTTTCAAGGCTTTTTATATTTTAACTTGAAAACTTATTTAAGTTCCTTTTGGTTCTCATCTTCTGCTCCTTTCTATTCTCGTAGGTAGATATGGTTCGAAGTACCAGAGTGGGACATCCGCTCTAAGTGGTCACTTTATCAAGTTTTAGGGCAATCCGACCTAGCTTAAGCGCTTTAGCTTTCGCACTTAACTTAAGCAGCAAAGCACAGAAAGAAGGGCGGTGGGAGGGTCAAATAAAAAAGCAAGTTAAGGAGGCGCAGCTCCGTGAAGGAACTAACAACCAACACCGTATGGGTGAGCCTCTCTGAGAGAGGAGAAGAAGGCGGGGACAGAACCACGCCTTATGACGAAAGGGGAGAGTGAAACCTAGCACGATACCACTCCGAGAACGAGACACCCTGGACAGAAAGCTGGCAAGAGTGAGACCTCAGATATATTTCCCTACTGGACTCCAATCCAATACTCTTAAGAGACCACTATAAAAAAAGATAAGAATGCTACCATCGAGTTTCCTCAACGAACCCCACCCAGGGTCTTTCTTTCTTAGTGAGTGTAGTTGGTTCTCCCGTGGTCCGTTCTCTGACTACTGGCTTGCTTGGCTAGGCTGGCCTTCTTTCTATTAAAGACAGTCAGCCCCACCCCTAAGCCCTGAACTCACGGAAACCCCGGAATCCTCCCTCTTTAGGAGTCAGAAGTCCTCTCTCGCCAGTCTCGGTCAATTGAATCTGACTGAGCTTGCTTTGCCTATGCTTCAGCGTCCTTGCCTTTCCTATGTTTTTCTCTTTCTTTTTATTGAAGAGGTGTCTAAAACAAAAGGAGGGTAGGAAGAATCTCCGTGATTTAGGTCTCTTCCTCTTCTTTAATGGATGGGAACACATCGAATGAAAAGGATGTCGAATGAGTTGAAAGATGGCAAAAACCCGACTGCCTTGTGAGAAATGAAATCTGAACTTTATTGGCTCCATCACCGGAACCAGCAGCAGCTTCTCTAGTCCGATTCCGTGAGATCCATCTTTTTCCTTTTCCCCCATTGTAGACCTCATTCCCCTCTTCCTTCTATGTCCTCCACCTGAGCTAGAAGAATCTTTCTATCTTTCATCACAGAACGCTTCGCATTGGCTAGCTTGCTTGGCCGCACACATATAGATTCAAATAATTTAAATCGATTCCGTGGGTTGGATTACTTCTTTTTGCGATGATGCCAAAATGTCACACAAGGAAATATCGTATAATGACGATAAACGACCAAGTCGTCACTTTCATCTACATATAGAAAAATCGAGCAAGCAGTCTTTTATGTAGTACGATCAATCAAGCCTACCGCTGATTGCGCGGCCATTGATTTTGAATTTCTTTCTTTAAAATCCAGAGGTAGAGGATCACCCAAGGACTTACTATCTGAAAAGAGGAGGATCTCTATTCATACCGTTCTTCGTAAGTCCAAAGTTGTTCAGTAGGATACGTTCCTATCCTCCCATTAATGAATCCGCGGGTTGTGGTCAACTGGGATCACCAGGCAAGGGAAGGGGGATGCATTTCGATCCTACGCCCCCGCTTCTTTTTAAAAACCAGCAAAGAGGACTGCTCATTCCGGAGACCGCCCCCCACCGTAATCAAGGCTAACAAGGAGAAGGTAGCCCTAGGAAGTAGTGTATCAAAAACTGCATCCTTCTTTTATGCAGCTACCCTGCTGGTGTGGCATAGACTTTCCTCTTAGAACCCTTGGGTTGGGACACTGACCCAGCGTCACCAGCAAAGGATGATGGTAGCTTTATTTCATTTCTGTACTGGTAGTTGAATAAGGAATTCCCCCTAAAAGTGAATGAGTGATAGTTGCTTCTAGTAGCTCCTGTAGCTAGGCGAATGTAGGATGGAGAGTGAGACCAGCGAGGAGGATAAGAGATGCCCGGCACTAGAGTGAAAGAGCTGGTCGAAAGCTAAAGCAGTACGAGGATCATGGAGAGGGCTTGATGGTGAGGGGTAGAGCAAAGGAAAAAGAGTCTGGGAGTAGAGGCAGAATCGAACTAAGAAGCAACTTCAAAATCCAGCTGACATTGATGGTTTCGAAAGAAGCCTAGAAGGAGGGACTTGGCAGAGGTAGACTCGGCATCTGGCTCACCTGCAAAAAGGAATTGAAAGATCCCACACGGGGTGGGCTAGCTAAGCCGGAAAGACTTTTGATTTCGATCCGGATATTGATAGTGTGAAGTGAGTGGTAGCTGTTGTCGTTGAAGGATCTTATTTAAAGACTCCTGATTGAAAACTTGCTTACTCAAAAGGGGCCTCTCAATGGAACCAGGAACTGAATTGCTAACTGACTTCTCAGGAGAGAAAACATATGCTCTAATAAGAAATCAGTAAACTAGAAAATTAGCTATTGGAAGGAAGGCAACTCCCAATGTCTGGAAGGGAAACGAGAAGGACTTCAAAAGGTATTCCTTAGGCTGGACCGTGTCGCTCGTATGGATTGCCATAGCAAGGTCTTAGGAAGATGGCAGAAGGAATCCAATTCAAACCGATCGGAAGACAGAATCAAGGAAACTGTCTGCAAAAGGAGATAGGGACTACGAGGGCAAAAGCAGCTACAATAGGGATTCCCCATGTATCCCAGAGGGCTGCCAGTGAACTTATAATGGATGATTAAGCAAACTCCCTTTCACTTAAAAAAGAGGGGCTTAGAAGAAGGCATTAAATTAGGTTAATTCTTCCCACTGCTGGCTGGCTTTATAATGTAATGGTACAACCTGGAGAATAGGGATTGACATACCTGCTTTATAGTTCATTTACATATCTCTCTCATGGAAAGACATTTTTATATTAGCCTATAATCAGCCCTAAGGTAAGGGTAAGAAAGCTGTGGAATCAAGCCTACACTCGAACTTGCGAGAATGGACCCCTATTCAATCGTTTTTCGACATGGATTAGCTTAGGAGAAGTGAAGTAACTCAATTGAAAAGCAGGAGAAGAGAACGAGGGAGATCCACTAGAAGGAGAAGGTTTCGAAGGGGCTACGCAGAGAGCAAAATGGGTACAAGTAACGGGATGAAGATGCGTGACCAATCGTGAGATCGAGTGAAAACGAAATTGAGGCTTGACGGAGATCATAGATAGAGAGAATGGCAGGGTAGACCACGAAGTTCCGGATACCTTTAGTCGGAGCAAAGCGAGCCGAGAGGGTGTATGTTAGTTAATAGAGCTAAACTTCGGGATGACGGGAGATCTTGGACTAACAGAAGTCGCGGGAAAAGGTTGGATCACTTTTCTTACTTACTTGCTTTACTAAGAATCCGGGATTGGAAGATGGTCAACCAAAAGGTAAGCTTCTGAGAATATAAGGTTTTGAGTCAATACCAGAGAGTGGGAATCCACTCTTTCTTATGTCATATGTCATTTCCCTCCTTCCGAGAATAACTCTTTCGGTGGGGACTGCCTGGAGGCAGTAAGGTTTCTTTAGTTTAGGCTGCTAAAGACGGACTTGCCCCAACAGCCGTAGCTAAAGGCTTAACCCATTGTTGAGTACCCAGATTCTTCAACCCCGACCTCAAGAGAATCCGGGGAAAGCTCCATATCAAAAGAAGCTTTTTCGGTAGGGAGAGAGAAGTTTGGGGCTAAGGCCTGTAGCTATCGGAGTTTCACTCTTCTCTTCACCGGAATTGGAATCTACTTCACTAGATGGAACAAAGATCAAATCTTCCTAAGCCTAAACTTGCCGTGGAAGGTATTTTATACCTACTTTATTTAAGCCTGGATCCACCTGAACTGGAAATTCAATCTCTCTGCTAGCTTCAAATCAAAGCTTGACTAAGATGGGCGCCTTAGCGCGTCGTTTTTCAGCTGGGGTGGGACCTGAGAGAATGAGGTTAAAGACCTGTCTAGAGCGAACCGGCAATGTGGTAAGCGCAGAGTGAGCACATGGCAGATACAAGACCGGGGCAAGAAAAGCTCACCGCTAGTCTACTTCAATCTGAACCCGCCAAGCAAGTATGTAGCAAAAGCTAACACAGATCGAAGGCGTATCGCGAAGGGGATCCACGCTGATATACGTTGCTTCGACTTCAGTATGATCGAGCTCTTTCCCTTAGGTTAGGCTTGTGACGAGAAGAATGTTCAAAGCGGAGAAAAAGGGATGCGACGAAATGCAATTCTCTTTTTCATTCAAGAATAGAAAATCTTCTGTGAAGGTGAGCAGCAATTCTTTCTTTTGTTGTCGTGAGCTTGCATCGAGAGGGACTTAACCCAGAGAGTTCCGAATAGCACAGTACCGGCCGGAGTACCAATAGCAGCTCCATCCAAATTGAAGACCGATAATCCCAGAAAGAAAGTCGTCCAGTTTGGGTGCTCCGTTCCAGAACCTGCCCCGTGTAGATCGACACTAAATACGCCATTTCGAAACTAAGAACATCAAAGCTACGCTCTTACTGGTCTCATATCCGCTGCTCGAGTGGATGAAAGACTTTCAACCTGGCACCGCCTGGCTCGTACTCACACTGACCGATGAATAGGAAAGTCTCTCTTAACTAGCCATAGGCTATCCTAAGAACGATCTCTATAATAAGGAAAAGAAGGACCTCACTCACATCTACTTCTTCTTCTATTGATTTATGTGCTATATGCTTAACACAGGGAAGTAAGTCGGACTCTATAAATTCCTTTTCACTGGGAACAACTCCTGTCTCTAAAGAACCAGACTCTTAACAGTTTATTAGTTCAAGCTGAATCCAATACCTGTAGTGCCTCACTTGACTGAAAGCGGTAAGCACCGCATTCTTCTTATTATACGAATACAAGCTGCTTGCTTAAAAGCTATTGTCACAATTGAATCAGAATTAGCTGTATCAATGAAAATCTCGTATTGTAGTCACAGACAACATAGTAGCTGTGCGAGAAAAAATCCCATTTCTTAGTTGGAAAAAAGCCAACCACCTTCCGTATTTCGATCCCAAAAGTCTCTCTTCAACAATAGGGGAGCAGACAACCAAGAATGGGCAAGGATAAAATGAGTTTTTTGAAAGGTCTATGGCAGTCTATTCTCAATTTTATCGGCCGTAATCGTAATGAAGAAACCTATAGGTCCCCGTATGTGAATGAATCAGTTTCTAAAAAGAAAGTGTTAGAGCTCGTTCTTTCACTCATAAAAGATGATTGATAAGCAGTCGTCCCTTACTATATTCCTTCCTAAATCAGGAATGGCGGGATTTCCCATTGACTGTTCCTGAGGTTTTTGGGGGATCCTTAATCCTGTAAAGAAGGAAAGGCATCAATCCAGACCGGCAGCACCTTTGTGTTACCTCTTCCAGAGCCCTTGGTTGGGAAAGCCTCCATCCGTACTGTACTAGTCTTTTTTCAAGACTTCCATAGACATCCAGAGCCCCCCCTCAGTCAAGACTATGAGCAACACCCGAAAAGGAGTCTTAGCTTTAGGTAGTCTTTCCACGCTTGGCTTTGCTAGGCAGGCTTCCCCCGTCGTACCGTTCGCCTTCCGTGAGGAGCCAATTCTTATTATTTGGATTCCATTGTATTGCTGAACTGCTTTTCCTGTTGATGCTTTTACGGGGGCTGTTGTTCATGCCGATTCAGAATGCTTTCTCATGAGAATATGAAATATCTCTTTTGTGTCCATTCAACGAGACGAGCACGAGACAGTGCTTTCTGATTCGATCTTGTCTTCTTTCGCTTGGTTTCCCCAGGTGGTGCTTGGGGAGTACAGTAGAGAAGGCTCGTCGAGACCTCGATGCCGGGTCGTTCCAAAGTGACTTGCTATTGCTCCCATTAAGGGATGGTCTCTTCATCAATAACATCTGTCACCGAGAAAGGCTTTTACATGGATGTATGGGAACCAAAGGCTCCATTTAAGTAAGCCCGCAGCATCACTACCAGATCGAAAGTAAAGGTAAGTTTCGGTTCTAGGTAAAGATCCATAAGCACCAGCTCCTTAGCCAACATAGCTAGATCGAGTGTATTCGCTCCCCTCAAGGGAATATGAACTTATGCGCCTACCTTCGCTACTGGGACTGAACTTGATCTATTCCATAAATAAGTTTTCGATGAAGTTAAGAAAGGTGTGGTTAGATTAAGTGCCAAAGGTCTTACCTGAGGGAAATCACTGGATTTGAAAGCAGATGTAGGAGTCACAGCCGTAGTCCCCTCACCAAAAGATTGTGAGGTAGGATCCACAGAGGTCGAAGCCAATGGAATGGGAGTAACAGGGGTGTAGGAGCTACTTCCAGCTTTCAAGACGGGGCCCTTAACATATTCAAAAGCTCCTTCAGGGGAGGATTCACTTCAATAACTCCCGTCTTCAGAGGTCTTGGTCACCATCCCCTTCTGGTTTAATAGAGACTCTCTGTTTACCACCTGATTCGAGTCTTTTTGGATGGAATTGTCCTATCCTAGGTCAGGTCAAATAGAGCTTTATTAGAATTTAAAATTATAGCCAAGGAAAGATGTCCAATTTGACACCGAATTAGGTTAGGATAATGAAGCTTAGCTAAGTGTCCGCAGTCCGACTTGCTAGGCTCTCCTTACAAGTCAGAACGTATACCGGAACAGGTATTAGGAAAAACCCACTATTTAGCGACATTGAAGATGAGGAAATTTCGTAAGTAGTGGTTTGCTTTAGTGCCTTTTCTTAAGTTAGCCTTGAAGTGATGCTTTAAGAAGGAGAATGACTAATAGCTGCTGCTAAGCCTTTCCACTCTCAATACCAACTACCAATGGGCAAGATCTTTTTCTAGGAATACAAAATTCATTCTCGTAGATCGGGGATCTTTCTGTACTTATAGCATTTATTTGAATTCAAACAATCAGGATTGATTGCCTGCTATTCCTCACATTGGTAAAGGAAGAGAAGAAGATTCAGCGCATGCAGACGATTTGGCGCATTCCTTTTATGCCGGGCTCGAACTCTTCTGTGCTCTCTCTCTTCTTTCTATGCAACTTGCATAGTCTCAAACTTATTTCTCAAAGGCAAATGGTAAAAGATCTGCCTGCCATTGGAGAATGCAGTGGAGTGTGTGAAGGGTGTCAACTTTTCAAGATGGCTAGAAAATCCTTACCATCTGCCATCTGGCACAGCCAGGAGAGCTTCACATAAGCTGGAACTGGTGCATACTGACGTCTGTGGTCCCATGAGGACTCCCTCTCTTGACAACAGCAAGTACTTCATCCTATTTATTGATAACTTGTCAAGAATGACTTGGGTGTACTTCTTGAAAGAAAGATCTGAAGTTTTCAAAACAAAAATGAAAGAAAAAACAGATCTGTTATGGAAATGGCTAGAGCTATGTTGCATGAAAAAGGCCTTCCTAACAAGCAGAAGCTGTCTATACGGCAGTGTATCTGCAGAATTGCCACTAAAGCAGGCAAAACTCTCTTTTCACTGAAACTAAGACGCTTAAACATAAGGTAGGTGCTTTCACTACGCTTTCGACATTCCCTTTCGCTTCCGGGAAAGCGCAGTGGTCAAAGTAAAGTAGTTCAAGTCAGTGCTTTCCTTCCGGTCTGTGAGTAGAGTGTGGCTAAGTCGATTTGGTTCTGGTATCCGATCAAAGGCCAACTGTCTTAGCCATAGCGATCTGGCTGGCCATATTCAGTAGCGTTCGCTGATCTTTTGGTTAGAAAGAAAATAATGGAAGCAGGTGTCGACTCACGTGAAGAGACATGGTTCAAGTACGTTGAGTGAAGAATTGGCTTTAGGAAGAAGAGAGCGATGGGGAATCTAGGACACTGGGAGGAGAAGATAGCCGAAAGGCTGAACGAAGAACTCGCAGTGAACCATTTCGAAGAAAATAGCTTCTGACTGGGCTGATGAATTCAGAGTTGGAAGAATGGAACTCTTGGATGGTAAGACAGGGCTTGGTGCAGCTGGGCTAACTGTGCTTAGTGAAGCGGAAGTTTCATATGCAAGTTCTATATTGATGTAATTACAGCATACTTCTTATCTTTTAGAAACCTCTATGTATATACTTCTATAGGACAAAAGTACACTACACATCATTTTCGGATTGGGTGGTTTGCAGAGCACCCTGGAGTTCGCTTCCCAAGATATGCAGTACTCGGTGATGATGTTCTCATCGCTGATACGTGTGTATCCCAAGTGTACGAGCAGGTACTCCTAAAGTTAGGAGTCACGATCTCAGCAAAAAAGTAGCGGATATCTCATTCCGGCTCAGCCGAGTTTGCTAAGCGGTTCCGAGTGAGAGGGTTGAGTGTGGACCCCAGTCCTATTTCAATTGCTAATCTTGTGAATAGCCATCACCTCTGTCTTGCTATCGCCCCACACTAAAAGTATCCAGTCAGTCTTGTCTTATATACGTATTTTATTTCATTTCGCAATGAAACTCTGCGTGGGCGCCTATCGGCCGAAATTGGATCTCTTAGGTTCGCTGCGCTTAGGATTAGGAGCTGGCTTGGAAGTCTTTAGAGTAGCGATGTTTTAAACTTTTCTCCACTGGTTCTCCTACTCGTATGGTTGGCCTATAGGCTCTCTCGACTCACTGGTTCGCCTAAAGGTTCAGAAATGGGCATTGAGGGAAGGCTATTGCCATTGATTTTCCGGCCTATAGCTTACTGAAAATATCGTAAAGAAGGGGCTAAAGTGGCTCTAGAGCAGTCATTGAATTCAGTTGAAATCCGAGAGAAACGCACCTCGAAGTCTGAGTCTGTATTGGGCCTTCCTTTTATTTGCCTTGCCTAATTTGTTTTTGGCTTAGGAATGGAATGCTCAAAACTATATCTGCTTTTGTTTCACCTGGGCGTAGGGTTCAGAATGGGATCAATCAGACCCTGCGACTCAGTGCTTTGATAAGAAGAATGAAATCTCAGGTTTTCCGCTTCTTTGGCTGACACCGGCCGATAGCCCATGATCTGAGACAGCCTCTTCTTCGTAATCAAGCCAGAGCAAGGGATAGATATGATTAGAGGAGGCGATCCTTAGGCATGGACGGACCCTATATTATAATTATATTATAGGTTTTCTCAACAAGGGAGAGAGATCGAAACCCTCTCTTTCTCGAGATCCCCTCTCTTCCGTAACGGGGCCAAAGCTCCAAGTCCTAAGTGGTGAATCGCTCAACGGTTCTAACCTAACTAGGCATCCAAGTCGGCACTATAGAAAGAGATAGCTATGAGAAATTCAAATGATAAGACACATTCTCGTTTTTTTTTTGGCTTGCAATAAAGCTAGGGTCCTAATCGAGCTTTCATAGAAAGCCTATCTATCCACCTC